TTATTGGTGATCGTCTGTATATAGTGTAATTAATAAAGAGAAAATATATCCTTGGATGATAGCAATACCAATTTCAAAGATAAAGTAGCCTGTTTGGATAATTATAACTATAAAGGAGATTAGGTATGATGATGATAAAATTGAGATAGTTAAATAATCCCCGATTAGTGTAAGAATAATATGACCGGCTCTGATATTGGCTGCAAGTCGGATAGAAAGTGTGATGGGGCGTACTAAGGTTCTTAGGGTTTCAATTACTGGTAAAAATGGGATTAAGAATGTTGGTGTTCCTAATGGTAATATGGAGGCTAGTCTTGAATAGGAGTTATTAATATATGATGAAATAATTAGAGATAATCATAAAGGTAGGGCTAATACAAGTGTTATGGCTAGATGTCTAGTAGTTCTAAATACGTAAGGTATTAAACCTAATATATTGAAGTTAATAATAGTGATAAATAGAGAGGGGATTATTAAGCTAAAGCCACCTAAATTTATACTATAAGATCGGGTAATTTGGATGTTGATAGCTTGTTTAGGTAGAGATATAAAATTAAATATATTTGATGTATTGATTCAGTAGGATGAATTAATAAAAAATAAAGATCAAAGGGATACTAATCAGGTTATTGTGTGTGCTGAGAATACAGTTGAATTATGATCATCAAAGGAGGAGAAGATATCTACTATCATATATTAAGGATTAATGAAATCATTTTCTAGATTAAAAGTCTAGTGCTTAAATATTCGGCCACTTAATATATGAGGTGGTCGATTTAAGTCGGTAGATTGTAAATCTATGAATAAGTAATTAAGCTTTCTCATAAAATAAAGTAAGCTAAATATAAGCTGTTGGGTTCATACCCCAAAAATGAATAATTTAGATTCCTTTGTTAGTAAAATTAGTTTAAATTAAAATAGTAAATTGTGGTTTTACAGTTGTATATTATTTACATTTTACTATGTTTAGATTACTTGGAGTGGAGTTATGCTTTAGTTTATTTTTATTTTTTTGGGTTTTTATGATGTGTTTTATATTGATTTATTTGTGTATAAATAATATTTGTTTTTTGTTTAGGTGAGAATTGTTTAATTGCATGAGAAGTAGGGTAAGTTTTGATTTGTTATTTGACTGGATAAGATGTAGGTTTAGTGGATTAGTTTGTTTTATCTCTGGTTGTGTAATAATTTTTAGCATATCTTATATAAGAGGGGATGTAAATTCATATCGATTTACTCTAATAGTTATATTATTTGTTTTATCTATAAATTTTTTGATTTTTATTCCAAGGTTGATTTCTTTATTATTAGGTTGGGATGGTTTAGGGCTAGTTTCTTTTTGTCTTGTTATTTATTATCAAAATAACAAATCTTTGGCTGCTGGGATATTAACTGCATTAATAAATCGTGTGGGGGATTGTTTTATTTTAGGTTCTATTTCTATTTTGATGATTTTAGGTCATTGAAATATGATATGTTTTTGGGAATTTATGGGCTTTGAGTTAGCTAATTTTTTTATTATAATTGCAGGTATAACTAAAAGGGCACAGATCCCTTTTAGTAGCTGATTACCAGCTGCTATAGCAGCTCCTACTCCTGTATCTGCTTTAGTACATTCTTCTACATTGGTTACTGCTGGGGTATACTTATTTATTCGGTTTTTTAATTATCTAGTGGTTTATTATTGGTTTAATATTTTTATGGTTTATATTTCTATTATAACAACTATTATATCGGGTGTTTGTGCTTTATATGAATATGATATAAAGAAGATTATTGCTTTATCTACTCTTAGTCAATTAGGTGTAATAATAATATCTTTAGGTTTAGGGATGCCTTTAGTAGCTTTGTTTCATTTATATACTCATGCAATATTTAAAGCTTTACTATTTATATGCGGGGGTAATATTATTCATTGTTTTAGGGGAAAGCAAGATATACGTCAGATTGGTAATGTTTCTAAATTATTACCTATTACTTGTTTATTTTTAAATATTGCTAATATGGCTTTGTGTGGGATACCTTTTCTTGCTGGGTTTTATTCTAAAGATTTAATTATTGAGGGATTGATTATAGGGAATATAAATTTATTTACATTATTATTGGGTTTGTTTGGTGTATGTTTAACTGTATTATATAGAGGACGATTTTCATTATTAATTATTTGAGGGGAGGAGAGGTCAGATGTTTATAGTAATGTTAGAGATAGTGATATGAAAATGGTTTTTCCTATAAGTATATTAGTTTTAGGAGCTATGTTTGGTGGGTGAGTTTTTCAGAGATTATTTAGTTTGTTTAGTATAAATATTTTTTTGCCTATGAGTATAAAGCTGATTATTCCCTTTTTGATTATTATAAGACTATTTATTATACTTGGTTTTTGAGGAAGGGGTTTAAATGTAAATATTTTAAGAGTAATAAGATATATTAATAGAGGTATATGGTTTATAAGTAGTTTTATTTGTTATCCTTTATTAAGAGGAATTAAAAGTTTTTCTAATAGGAGACTTAAGGTAGTGGATATAGGATGGTTTGAAGTTTTAGGGGGTCAGGGGGTTTTTAGTTTAAATAAATTGAGGTTTATAGTTTTAGAGAATTGGTTGGTAGTAGTTTTTAATTCTTATATATTTATTTTTGTTATTTTTATTATGTTTCTTTAAAATATAAGGGTGAGATAACACCTAACTATGAGCCGAAATCATATATGATTATATCATTTCTTATATAGTTAATTTGGCTTTGGTTATAATATAGGTTGTTATTAGGTTATATATGTTAGATTTTTAATATGGTCGTTTTACTTATTATGTTGTTATTTATTTTGTTTAATACAGATTAAGTAACAAATATTATTTTTAATATTTTATTATAATGGTGAGGATAGGTTACGCAGTATTTATTATTATACAATGAATGAAAGTTTGATATAGTTAATGTAAATAAAAGTGGTTAAGTTGGTGCCAGCATCTGCGGTTATACTAATACTTTAGGTTTATATTTATGTAGTATAAAATAAAGTAGTATTTGATAATAATGTAGAATAATTAAGGATAGTAATTGTAGGTAAAATTTAATAACTGTTATTAATTATATTATTCTAATTATAAAATCTTTGAAAATGAGGTTAAAAACTAGGATTAGAGACCCTACTATTCTTTATTTTAAAAATTTTTATTACTTAAGTAGTATGAACAGTTAATTTATAGAGAATAATTGTAATGTTTATTAGAATGTTTGAAACTTAAAAGGCTTGGCGGTGTTATATATCCTACCAGGGGAGCTTGCTTATTAATTTGATAATCCTCAATTTATACTTACTTTTTTTTGAATAATTGTATGAATCAGTTTGTATATTGCTGTCATCAGTTTATTTTGTAAAAATTTTATAAGGAACTTAATAATGAATCAATTATGATGTCAAGTCAAAATGCAGCTAATAAAAAAGGTTTATAAAGTGAGCTACAATTTATAATTTTTAAGTCGGATTAAGTTATGTAATTGACTTATGAAGTTGGACTTGGTAGTAATATTATACTAGTAGGTTTATATGAATTAGGTTTTATAACGCGTACATATCGCCCGTCGCTCTTGTTGGAAAATAAGATAAGTCGTAACATAGTAGATGTAGTGGAAACTGTTTCTGGGGTAAAGTGTTATAAATAGTAGATATTGTAAGATTATTGTGTTGTGTAGTGAATAGTATGAAGTATATAATAGTAAATTGTTTGTTTATATAGTATTAAAGGTATAGATTTAATGTTTATTTCAGTACTGTGAAGGAATATATTGTGTATTGGTTTATAGTAGAATATATATTCGTACCTTTTGTATAATGGGTTAATGATATACTAGTTTTTTATAGGGCAGTCTCGAAATAAAAAGATTTACTTAGTAAATAGTGTGTTAACGTTGAATAGTTATATATTTAATACTAGGTGGTAATGATATGTTTATCGATTTTTATGGTGGCTAGTTTATTGGTTTAAAATATTTAAGTGTTGTAATATTAATATAATTATATATTTATTTAATATTTTTTATTATATGAGGGATAAGCTTCATATATTTTATAGAGTTAGTGTATCGATTAATAATTGGAGTAGAGTTAATAATACTTTTCTCTTAAAGTAGTTAAATTGATTAGTATTTGGTAATTCAAGTAATATAATCATAAATGTTTATAAATTAGGTTTAAATAAATATAATGTTAATATGAGTATTATTATAGATTATAATTTGATTATTTTTTAGTTGAGTTAATTTAGTGTAAGTAATATAAAATAAAATAAGATAAAGGAATTCGGCAAATATTAATCTCGCCTGTTTACCAAAAACATCTCTCTTTGTTGTTTATATATAAAGAGTTGGGCCTGCTCAGTGATGATTATTTAACAGCTGCGGTATTTTAACTGTACTAAGGTAGCGTAATAGTTTGCCTTATAATTTGAGGCTAGAATGAATGGTTTGACGAAGGTTAATCTGTCTCTATTTTATTTAATAGAAATTAATTTTTAAGTGAGAAAGCTTAAATTTTTTAAAGGGACGAGAAGACCCTATTGAGCTTATAATTTTATTTTGTTGTTTATTGAAATAGTAGGGTATAAATTTTAATTGGGGTGATTAAGGAATAAGGTGATAGATAACTTCCTTAGGTAATAATGTAGATGTATGAAGTAACCAATAATGTATTGCTTATATTATAGTTACCATAGGGATAACAGCGTAATTTACTTAGAGAGTTCTTATTGAAAAGTAAGATTGCGACCTCGATGTTGGATTAAAGTAACCTTAGGGTGCAGAAGCTTTATTAGGTAAATCTGTTCGATTTTTAAAACTTTACATGATCTGAGTTCAGACCGGTGTGAGCCAGGTTGGTTTCTATCTTTTAAAATGATTATAGTTTCTTTTAGTACGAAAGGACCAAAGTAAACTGAATTATTAATTATAATAATTAATGAATTGGGGTCTAATATTGATTAGAAATATTAAAGTTGAGTTTACATTAATGATTAAAGGTTGTTCTTATAGTGTATTGTAGCACATTAGATTTTCAATTTTTTAGTACATACTAGTATGTTGAGAATAATTTTATTAGTATAATTAGTATATTTGTTTTCCAAACAAACGGTTTAAGATTTTTAAATAAAGTACAAGATTTAACATAATTAATGTGTCTCACTTACATTGAGGAAATAATTAATATATAATTAGTTTTGAACGAAGTTGACAGAATAATGTGAATAATTTAGGTTTATTTTATAGGATATTTATATCCTACTTTGTAAAGATTTTAAGTTATAATAAACTGAAGACTTTCAAGGTCTTTTATAAATCATTTGTGTTTAAATCTTGATGATTATAAGAGGTGAGATATTGCTTAGAGCATTTATTTATATTAGAGGGGTTGTTATTTTATTATTTCAATGAAAACATATCTTAAATATTTTGTTGAGATTTGAAGTTATAATATTAGGTATTATTTCTTTTTTTTTGTTTAGTTGGGGTTTGTATAGAGGGGATTATAGATTAATAATAGTAATTGTTGTTTTTGGGGTGTGTGAAGCAAGATTAGGATTATCTTTATTGGTTAGAATAGTTCGTATTCATGGAAATGATTACGTGAAATCTTTAAACGTATATAAATTATAAATTATAAGAATTATTTTTAGATTTTTGGGGTTATTGTTATTAAATTTTAAGTTTAGTTGAGAAATACGGTTTTGGTATTTAATGTTAATAAGATTTTTTTCTTTAAAATTTCTTAATTTGGAGATTTGAGGTAATGTATATATAAGATATTTTTATTGTGATAATATAAGGGGTATTTTAATAAATCTTACTTTTTGGGTAGGAGGGTTAATAATACTTGCTAGTAATTACTCAGTCAAATTTATAAATAATAAGTGGTTGAATTTTTCATTTATTGTTGTTGTGTTGTGTATATTAGTGGTTTTATTTTTTACTAGGTGTCATGTTATATATTTTTATATTTTTTTTGAAGTTTCTTTGATTCCAACTTTGATATTAATTATTGGTTGGGGTTATCAACCGGAGCGGTTACAAGCAGGGGTATATATAATGTTATATACTATTAGGGCTTCGTTGCCTTTACTGGTAAGGTTAATTATACTAGGTTATATATATAAATCATATAATATAGTATTAATTAATTATTTAAATTGTATTGAGGTTTTATATAGTGTAAATATTTTGTGGTTTTTGGGTATTATAGGAGCCTTTTTAGTAAAGTTACCTATATATTCTGTTCATTTATGATTACCTAAGGCTCACGTAGAAGCTCCAATTGCGGGTTCTATAATTTTGGCGGGGGTTTTATTGAAATTAGGAGGGTATGGAATTTTACGTTTGTTAAGAGTTTTTTTTTTAAATGATGTTTTTATTAGTAAGATTTTGATTATTAGATGTTTATGGGGAGGGGTTGTTACTAGAGTTATTTGTGTGGGGCAAAGGGATGTTAAGTCGTTAATTGCTTATTCTTCTGTCGGGCATATAGGTATTATGTTGGCGGGAAGGTTAACTAAGTTTATGTGAGGATGGGAGGGAGCAATATTAATAATAGTATGTCACGGTTTTTGTTCTTCGGGGTTATTTTGTTTAGCGAATTTAATTTATGAGAAGTTTAAAAGTCGTAGATTATATTTTTATGGTGGGATACTTAATATTAATTCTACTATGTGTTTATGATGATTTTTGTTTTGTATTGGAAATATAGGAGCCCCACCAAGCATTAACTTAATTAGGGAGGTTATATTATTTTGTTCAGTATATATTTATAGAAGTTTATTTATTATTATTATTTTATTAATAGTTTTTGTGGGGGGTTTGTATAATTTGATTATATTTATTAGAACTCAGCATGGAGGGGTAATAAATTATATAAATAGGAATTATGTAAATAATTCGAGAGAGTATTTATTATTATTTCTTCATTTTTTCCCTATACTATTTTTTATTTTAAATATTGGTTGTTTAAATAAAATTTTTTTGGTTTAGATTTAAATAGCTTAAATGTAGAGTATAACGTTGAAGATGTTAGGGTGATTAGTAATATCTTTAAATAGGTTTTAGCTGGGAAATATAAATTTTGAAAATTTATTAGAAGTGTTCAATTCACTTAAAAACTTTACATTATGGTGTATGTGCACGTAAATTTTTGGATTTTAAGGAGAAGTTCAATTCTTTTTTTGTAGGGTTTATATAGTTTATATTAAAAATATTGAATTGCAAATTTAAAGAAACATGTATGTGTTTAAACTTATTAGAGTGGCAGATCAGTGCGTAGGATTTAAGATCCTGTTAGGGAATATGTTTGTATTATTTCTTCTAGTAATGTTAGTGGATTTATTATCTAGAGTTATTTCTTTCATTTGTGCTCTTTTAGCCGTTGCTTTTTTTACTCTATTAGAGCGTAAGGGGTTAGGTTATTTTCAGTTACGTAAAGGTCCTAATAAAGTAGGATTAATGGGGCTTCCTCAACCTTTGGCGGATGCAATCAAGTTGTTTAGTAAAGAATTAATTAAGCCCACATTAGTTAATATTTTTCCTTTCTTAATTTGTCCTTTTATAAGATTGTTCTTGGGGTTAATATTATGGGTATTGTATAATAATTATTTTGTATGTAGTATGGGTGGGTTAAGTATACTTTTGTTTTTGTGTGTTTCTAGGTTAGGTGTTTATAGTGTTATGGGAGCTGGGTGGTTTTCTAATTCTAAGTATGCATTATTAGGGTCTGTTCGTGCTGTTGCTCAAAGTATTTCTTATGAGGTTAGTATATCTTTAATTTTGTTGAGTTGTTTAATTTTTGTAGGAAATATAAGATTAAGATTATTAATAAAGTACCAGTATTTTGTTTGGATTGTATTTGTAAATTTTTTTATATTGTTTATGTGGTTTGTCTCTTGTATTGCTGAGACTCATCGTGCTCCTTTTGATTTTGCAGAGGGAGAGTCTGAATTGGTATCGGGGTTTAATATTGAGTATGGTGGGGTGGGTTTCGCTATTTTGTTCATAGCTGAATATAGGAATATTTTGTTTATAAGTGTACTTGTAATTAGCTTATTTTTTGGGGGATTATCATTTGTAAGATTTTATGGGGTGGGTTTATGTATTTTTGTTAGTTTAGTAGCTTGATTATTTATTTGGGTTCGGGCAAGCTACCCCCGCTATCGTTATGACTTATTAATATATTTGATTTGGAAAAGATATTTGCCTGGAGTTCTTAGAATTTTAATTTTTTTAAGGGTGTTTATTTATTTACTAAATTAACAGAAGATAATTTATTTAAAATATTAACATTGGAAGTTAAAAATTAAGTGTTGAGCTTATCTTTTGAATGAGTTTATTGTTTATAATTTCTATTGGATTTTCATTAAGTAGGGTATTGGTGATAGTAATTCAGCCTTTAAGTTTAGGTTTTATATTAATAAGTATAGTTTTATGTATAAGAATTTTGATGGGTATAATTATTTTTAGGTGATATGGTTACCTTTTATTTTTAGTTTATGTTGGAGGGATGTTGGTAATATTTGCTTATGTTATTAGTTTAATCCCTAATTTTATTTTTATTTCTAGTAAAGTAGTTTTATATTTTTTTAGTATTTTCTTTGGTTTTATGTTAATGAATTTTTTTATTATTAAGGATATAATTGACGTAGAGGTTAAAGATATTGTAATATTTAATTATAGTAGAGTGAGAATAGGAGGAGGTAGAGTTATTATAACGTATGATAATTTTTTTTGTTATTTATTATTAGGCTTTATTTTGTTATTTGTTTTAATTAGTGTTGTAAAAATTTGTTATTATTGTGAGGGTCCTTTACGGGTTTTTAGTTTTAAGTAGATGCTTAGTTCGTTGCGTAAGAATCATCCTGTTTTGAAAATTGTTAATGGGAGTTTAATTGATTTACCAGTTCCTGTAAATTTATCTATATGATGAAATTTTGGCTCTTTATTAGGTTTATGTTTAATTATTCAAATTATTAGTGGGTTATTTTTGGCAATACATTATACTTCTTGTGTTGAGATAGCTTTTGATTCTGTTGTACATATTATGCGTGATGTAAATTATGGTTGGGTTTTACGATATGTACATGCTAATGGAGCTTCCTTTTTTTTTGTATGTTTGTATTTTCATGTAGCTCGTGGGATTTACTATGGGTCTTATATGATAATAGAGACTTGAAATGTTGGGGTAATATTACTATTTTTGGTTATAGGGACTGCTTTTGTGGGTTATGTATTGCCTTGAGGGCAGATATCATTTTGAGGAGCTACTGTAATTACTAATTTAGTATCAGCTATTCCTTATATTGGGGAAATGGTTGTTTATTGAATTTGAGGAGGGTTTTCTGTTGATAATGCTACTCTTAGTCGGTTTTTTTGTTTTCATTTTTTATTACCCTTTGTGTTGGCTGGTATAGTAGTGTTACACTTTTTGTTTTTACATCAGAGAGGGAGTAATAACCCTTTAGGTATTAATGGTAATTTAGATAAAATTCCTTTTCATCAATATCATAGGTATAAAGATTTATTTGGATTTACTATTATATTACTATTACTAGTTGAGATTAGTTTATTATTTCCTAATATTTTGGGAGATTCTGAAAATTTTATCCCTGCAAATCCTTTATTGACCCCTTTACATATTAAACCTGAGTGGTATTTTTTATTTGCTTATGCTATTTTGCGATCTATTCCAAGAAAATTAGGGGGAGTTGTAAGTTTAGTAATATCTATTTGTGTATTGTTTTTTTTACCTTTTTTGCATGTTAGAGGGTGTCGGGGGTGTGGTTATAATTTGTTTATACAGTTAAATTTTTGATTAATAATTGGATGTTTCTTTTTATTGACTTGAATTGGTGGGTGTCCAGTAGAATACCCTTATGAATTTATTGGCCAGGTTTTTAGTATTTTATGGTTTGTTGTGTTTTTAATTCGACCTTTTTTAGATTTATTATGGCTTTATCTTTTAGATTATTAGAATTATAAAGATATAAATCTAATTTTGGTTTACAAGACCAGAGTTTTATTTAAACTATTATAACTTATCATTTGTAATTAATATTTAATTGAGATTTTAGGGTTTTATTGATGAGATAAAGGTTGTTGGTATTTCATCATATGATAGATGTATTAATTATTAATACTGATCAGAATATAAAAAATAAAAATAATCAATTGATAGGGGATAGTTGTGGCATTAAAAAGTACTATATAATAGTAATTTAAAATTGACAATTTTATGTTATAATATATTAACTAACTTTTTTTAGGAGTTTGCTATTTTATTTAGTCATTTAATAAAATATTTTATGTTAACGATTTCTAAAGTAATAGGTATAAATGAGTGGTTGGCTCCACAGATTTCTGAACATTGTCCATAGTAGATACCAGGTCGGCTGGGATATATTATTAATTGATTTAATCGGCCAGGAATTGCATCAACTTTTACTCCTATAGAAGGAATTGTTCATGAGTGGATAACGTCTGCAGAAGAAACAATAATACGGGTATTAGTTTTTATAGGTAAAATAAGGTGATGATCTGTCTCAAGTAAACGGAATTCTCCTAGATTTAATTCATTGGTTGGGGTTATATAGGAGTCAAATTCAATATTTAGAAAATCTGAGTATTCATATCTTCAGTATCATTGATGACCTATGGTTTTAATTGTAATTAAAGGTTGATTTGTTTCGTCTAATAAATAAAGTAGACGTAGGGAAGGTAGGGCTAGAAAAAGTAAAATTACGGCTGGAGCAAGTGTTCAAATTGTTTCAATTTTTTGTCTTTCAGTAATATTGAGGCATGAAAACTTGTTAGTTATAAGGATTATTGATATATATATTACTATGGTTAGTACTATAATAATAGCAAATATAGTATGATCATGGAAAAAAATGATTTGTTCTATTAAAGGAGAACAAGCGTCTTGGAATCCTAGTTGTCCTCAGTAGGTCATTTAGATATATAAAGCGCCTGTTTCTGATAATCTGTGGAAATCGACGGGTAATCGACTATCCCATTCTAAAGAGGTTGTTAAATGATTTGACCAAATTACTGTTCGTTGAGAAATTAAGCTTTCTCAAACAATAAAGATAAAAAATAGGACTCTAGTTATAGATAATATAGATCCTATAGAAGATACTATATTTCATTTAGTGTAACAATCAGGATAATCGGAGTAACGTCGGGGTATTCCGGCTAGGCCTAAGAAGTGTTGAGGAAAAAAGGTTAAATTTACACCTAAGAATATGGTTATAAAATGCGCTTTTGTTCATTGTTGGTTTAGCCTTAATCCAGTTACTAGAGGGAATCAGTGATTAAACCCACCAAAGAGGGCAAATACAGCCCCTATTGATAAAACATAATGGAAATGGGCAACAACATAGTATGTATCATGAAGTATAATATCTAAAGAAGAATTAGATAAAATAATTCCTGTGAGACCCCCTAGGGTGAAAAGGAAAATGAACCCTAGGGCCCATAATATAGGGGTGTTATACTTAACAGGGGATCCATAAATTGTTGCTAGTCATCTAAATACTTTAATTCCAGTAGGGATGGCAATAATTATAGTGGCTGAGGTAAAATATGCTCGGGTATCAACATCTATCCCAACTGTAAATATGTGATGTGCTCATACAATAAATCCTAATAGACCAATAGATAATATTGCATAAATTATTCCTAGGGTTCCGAAAATTTCTTTTTTAAAGGAGTGATGTGAAACAATATGGGAGATAATACCAAAAGCGGGTAAAATTAAAATATAAACTTCTGGGTGCCCAAAGAATCAAAATAAGTGTTGGTATAGGATTGGGTCTCCTCCCCCTCTTGGGTCAAAGAAAGTTGTGTTAAAGTTTCGATCAGTTAATAGTATTGTAATTGCTCCGGCTAAAACAGGTAGGGATAATAATAGTAGAATGGCAGTAATAAAAACTGACCAGACAAATAAAGGTAGACGTTCTATTTGTAAGCCTTCTCATCGTATATTTAGAATAGTTGTAATAAAGTTAATAGCTCCTAGGATTGAGGATACACCAGCAAGATGGAGGGAGAAGATGGCTAAATCAACTGAAGGTCCTGCATGGGAAATGTTTCTGGATAAAGGAGGGTATACTGTTCATCCTGTTCCTGCTCCTCTTTCTACGGCTGAAGAAGCTAATAGTAGGGTTAGAGAGGGGGGGAGTAGTCAAAATCTTATATTATTTATTCGGGGGAATGCCATGTCCGGGGCTCCTAGTATCAAGGGTACTAATCAATTACCAAACCCTCCAATTATAATAGGTATAACTAAAAAAAAGATTATAACGAATCCATGTGCAGTAACTACTACATTATATAATTGGTCATCATTTAATAGTGATCCCGGTTTACCTAGTTCGGTACGAATTATTAAACTTAAGGAAGTACCAAGTAATCCTGATCAAATACCAAAAATAAAATATAAAGTGCCAATATCTTTGTGATTTGTAGAAAATAATCATCGCATAATTAATAAATATAGTGATTATGGGGTAAATAATGAGGCTTCTTGCTAAATTTAGTGAAATTAGTGATTTATAAGATTTAATATTTTTGGTAGTTTTAAATATTGTGTATGATTTAATTATTAATATTAAGGAGATATTTAGATAAAAATATAAACTGATTAAAGTTCCTAACAGTATTAGTAGGGTTAGTAAAAGTAAATTTATTTTGATTAAAGAGATTAAGATAATTAGTTTAGATATAAATCCTAATAGTGGGGGAAGACCTGCTAAAGATAAAATTAAAGAAATAATAATTATATTATTTATGTTATTTTTATGGGTTAGTATAAATAAATGATTACCTGATTCTGATCTAATTAAGTGTATTAAAGGGATAGAAATAATGATATAATTAGTAAAGTAAAATAAAGTTAGGGATCTATTAAATAAGATTATTGTTATTATTCATCCTAGGTGGGAAATGGAAGAGTATGTAATAATCAATTGTAGATTAGTTTGGTTAAGTGCTATAATTCTTCCTACTAATGTAGATATTACTGAGATTATTATAATTGTTGTTATATTAGAGTTTATTAGGCTTAATATAAATAGTGGAGCTAATTTTTGTCATGATAGTAAAATGAATAGGATTCTTCAGGATATATGGTTACTAATTCTAGGAAGTCAAAAATGTAGAGGAGCCCCACCAAGCTTTAAAATTAAGGATAGTAAGATTAGTGTTCTTATTATATTATTGTTAAGTATGGAATACCAGGACATATTATAACTGTAAATTATAATTGATGTAAAAATTAATACTCTAGATCTTATTCTTTGGATAATAAAGTATTTTATTGAGGCTTCAGCTTCTAATACTTTTCCTTTAATATTTATTAGGGGTAAAAATCCTATTAAGTTTAGTTCTAATCCTATTCATATGGTTAATCAGTGAGAGGAAGATAATGAAAGTATAGTACCTAAAAATATGATTAGGATAAATAAAAAATTGGAAGGGAAAAATTTGTTGTTCATAAAAGGTAGAACAATTTTGAGTTGCTCAAAATAAAGTTAGCAGCCTTATTTTATTCCTAATTACCTTTTTATTTTATTCAGTTTAAAGAGCCTTGATTTCATTCATGAAATAATCCTATTAGTAGAATGATTAGAAAAATAACAGATCTGGTTATAGGCCAATGTGTATTTGAATTCATAATGTTTATTGTTAAAGGTATCAATAAAATAATCTCTACATCAAAAATTAAGAAAATTACGGCTAGCAGAAAAAATCGTATAGAGAAAGGGGCACGAGTAAGAATAGATGGATCAAAACCACATTCAAAAGGTGAATTTTTTTCTCGGTCTTTATATGATCGTTTATTAATAATTAGGCCTACTGTTAATAGGAGTAGGTTTAGAAGAACTAGAATAAGGGAATAAATTATAAGAGTTAACATAAACACAGAAGGTGAGCCTTATAATTTATAACATCAATATAATCCGTTCATGCCGGCGCAGTGTTCCAGTGAAGTAAATAATTACAATTTTTTAATTAACAGTTAAATGCCTCTGATTTGGCTTTTCACTGTGGTATAAAAGGTTTAGTCTTTCTTTATGAGTGCAAATCATATCTTCTATATAAAGTATAATACCTTAAGACCCTCATCAATAAATACATGTATATAGAATTAATCATACTACGTCTACAAAATGTCAGTATCAGGCAGCTGCTTCAAAACCAAAATGGTGATTAGTGGAAAAATGATGGTGGATGATTCGAATAAGAGAAATAATTAAAAATAGAGACCCGATAATTACATGGAGACCATGAAATCCTGTAGCTACGAAAAAGGTAGCTCCATAAACTCTATCTGAAATGGAGAAGGGGGCTTCTAGATATTCTTCTGCTTGTAGAATGGTAAAATAAAGGCCTAGGATAACTGTGAAGATTATGGCTTGGATAGAGTCTTTATGATTTCTAGATATTAATGAATGGTGAGCTCAAGTTACTGTAACACCTGAGGCTAAAAGGATGGCAGTATTTAATAGTGGGACTTGAAATGGGTTTAAAGGATTGATATAAATAGGAGGTCAGCAAGCACCAAGTTCTGTGTTTGGGGCTAGACTTCTATGAAAATAAGCTCAAAAAAATGCAAAGAAGAAACATACTTCTGAAGTGATGAATAGGATTATACCTATACGTATACCTAAAGATACTTTTGTGGTATGAAATCCTTGGAAAGTTCTTTCTCGAATAATATCTCGTCATCATTGGAGTATGGTTATTAAAATTAAAAATAATCCGATGGTAAGTGTGATAATATTTTGATTATGGAATCAGGAAGTTAATCCTACGGTTAAAAATATAGCTCCTAGTGATCCTGTCAAGGGCCAGGGGCTAAATTCTACAAGATGGAAAGGATTTCGAGTCAT